ATAGAAATAGAGATTTACAAACTAAATCTCCATCTTACCTGCTTTTCAATATCTATCTTACCTTCTTCCCTAAGAGATGAAAAAAGAGATTCCACTGGCTGGTAATCCGATATTAGAAAATAACTGTCTCTCACTGTCTTTCCTTACTGGCTCGCTCTCGCTCCTGGTAATCATACATCATACTACAAGGCTCCTTCTTTGGATCGCTCTAGACCTAGATAGGGAGGGAGCAACTGCGTGATAAGCTCTCCAACTGGCTCTGCAACTCAAACTTCAACTTACACAGGATCTCAAAGCAACCGGAGGGGAGAACAAAGAAGCACTCCTAGGAGGGAAAGACACTCACAACCAATCGGGAGTGATCTTCAAGGGAAGGACATCTATCTCTTCGCTATATCCCTAACTGGGACAGTCTTATCTAGAGCCCTCCACCGTTGAGACTGCCACTGGATGAGAAGATCTTAACTTTCATTATGATATGCTAAAAAGAAAAGTCTAGGTAATAGAGCTGGAAAAGAATGCTAGCTATCCTACCTACTCGCATTCTGGATCTCTCTGGCTTTTGCCTTACCTTCTATTATATTAGTAAAGGGCGAATGAGGGGCGTGTGCAATAGTTTTCTTTCTTTCTCTCGCTCGATCGCTTCAATGCCTATAATTTGAGAGATAACAGAAAAGCCTTCTCTCGAATTCGAGGATGTGACACAAATAATGACTCTCTTCGCCGGGATGTCAGCAGGTTAGGCAGCTGTAAGGTTTTTTATATTCGGTGGAAGGCAGGCTGAAACTCTGCCCCAACCAAGTGAAACTAAGGGTCTGAAAGAGTTCACGATCTGATCTATGGGGTGTTAACCCTCGGAGGACGGCTAAGAATGTCCATTAAAAGGAGCGGACCAATGGGGTCGTTTTTCAAGCACGAATAGAACGATCTAAAGGGGTGTGCAACCTAGAGAGATGGCCGTATCTCTTTGATGAATGTGGTATCGAGGTTCGGTTCATTTGGAAAAGAGGTCAGTCTTAGGGGAGAACGGAACCAAGCCTAAGGAACTTCAATCCCTATTGGTAGTTCACCCGCTAGGGGACATGTCCTACGTCCACTGACTCTGCTCTTAGTACAGTATAGTATAGGAAGTCCTTGTTTGAGTGAGAGCTTCTAGAATGCCATTCATTTCGCAATAAAAAACTTTTCCACATAGAGGTTTCAACCACTTAAGGCGAGAGTACATCCACAAATTGTATTGGATCGAGAAGAGTGCTCGGCCTTGGTGAAACAATTGTAGGTGTCAATGGACCGATTTCACTAGCGGAGCACTTTCTCCAATGTGCGCAAACAGAGATGCCACTTTCAATGATGGACACCGGCCCTTGTGTTAAAGTAGCATCGAGTTGTGCTTGGAAACCGGCAAGTTTCTAGCTGCCAGATAAGTGGTACCTTTAGAGTCCGGTAGGTCAGTTAAGACTCTGAAGTTGCCTAAATCTCTTCCTTATCTGCCGCTGTAGCTGCCTTCCTCGCTTCGCCTTCGGCTTTCATTAGGATTAAATTCTTTTCATCCGAATGGCAAGGCTTGCTAACTAGCAGGATCGGTTATGCCATAAGTAGAGAGACCTTCGGAAGATTAAGGCACAACTCCTAACTCACTAATTCTCACAACAGTTAGTCGACCGAGAACACCTAACTAACACTCGCACCATTTGGCAACCTATCGGACTCTAAAGGTCACTGACGTCTGGCAACTACAAGAAAACAATGCTCACTCCTAGTTTGAGTCGTCGAAGGCAAGGCAGCGAGTGAAGGAAGAGGAAAGCTATTAAGTAAGACGACTTTTAGCTACAAGCCCTAATAGCGTAATTAAGTCAACCAACAAGCCGATTGCGCAAACGCCTTAAAAACTATAGTAGCGGCTAGCTCACTAGCTGATAGAGATGCTGCCTCAAAAGCGGAAAAAGCAGCAAGATACTAAAAAAAAGCAAGGAGAGAATCTTTACTTTACGAAGCGAGCAGCAGACTAGCTTACACCTTGCTAATGACATAAGTAAAGACACCAGCTTCAAAGCCCCTTGCTTGTAAGTAAGAGGTAGGTGACTAAGCAACTATGCTACTATTCGCACCCCAACCTAAAACCGACTACTGGAAATCCTACTAAGGGCGGGCATTATGATCAGCAACTCACTCTATGGAGAATTGCATTGCCGCCGCATATAGCATGGGGAATCTGGTTAGCGCACCCACATTTAGGAACAAAAGAAAGACTGACGAGCATTAAAATCTGTCTTAGCATTCTCCTTCGCCTCAAGACTAAGATCGTTGATGAAAGCAAGTCTGGAAGACCAGAAAATAAACTCCAGCGGTCCCCAGCTGGATTAAGCTAAGCTCCGACGGCTCTTAAAGAGGGAACCCCGGACTCTTACTCTTTCTTCGGCGGGAGAACGAACTTCTGCTATTCCTATCTCATTCAGACTTGGATGACCTCTCTTTTTCAGACTAGCTTTCAAACCTAGGGACGGTTGAAGCCTATTAAAGATAAAGAAGGGCCTGCCTTACTCTAACAAGTAAGCAAGTAAACCAATCCTTGCAGCGGAAAGGCCGATCTCTCTTTCTTAAGGGCGCTATATAATCCGTTCTTTGAGGAAGAGTAGCTGTTGTCTCTGTCTCCGGCAATGTCAGATCAGGAAGAGCCTTTTTTGGTTCTGTGATCAAATCAGCCAAAGCAAGAAGAATCCATTGTTGGAGTTGGAGGAATAGGCGATGCTAGACTCGAATGGCTATTTCGAAGAGGGCTAGTAGAAGGGCTTGATCCCTTTCGAGCTAACTTAACTGACAACAAGAGAAAGAAGAACAAGTATCGACACTTGAAAGCTTTAGTTTTGTTTCCAGCAAAGAGTGATTGATATCATACCAGTAGCCCTTCTTCCAACAAAGGTTCTTCTGCCTGCGGGTTCTGGAACAACTCCTTCTATAGCTGCCTGATTCGTGATCTCGACAAAGAATTTTCGAAAGGCTAGCAGCTGCCTGTAACCTATCTCAAAGAGAAGGCTTTGAATGTCATATGACTCCATTAAGAAAGTGGGGTGGGATAGCGCTTTCATCCTAGCTACGATCTTTCTGCGTAGAGATGGATTCGATCTTGAAGTTGAAGATTCTATATTCACCCATTCATTCAACTAAAAAAACCGATAAACAGAGAAGAGATCAAGATGATTAAATAATGAATACCAGAATCATTGATTGTACGAGCTCTTCAAATCAAGACTAGAATTCGATACATTCGATCCCAGAATTTTCTCTATCCCACCTCCAATGAGATGTGTGTTAAGCATATGGTTTAGTGGCAGTTAGATCCTATTTTCTTTTTGATTCAATGCGGGAAATTTTCTTCATCTCCCACACCGGTTAGCAACCGAGATAAAAAAAAGTGCTACTAAAGCGGGAAGGAGATCCATCCCACTTCCAATGCCAAGTCTTAAGCAAGCCTCCATCTTTCAAATCCCAACAGGGGTAAGATCTTAGTCTCTAAAAATAGAACAATTAGAGCATCCGGCTAACCAAAAGGTCAGTGCTCTATAGGATGAGAATGTAAGAGATTCGTACCCCTGGTCTTTTGATATCCTTAACTTTAAGGGTGAGTTTCCAAGTTTCGCCACGGCCAAAGAGTTGTTGTCAAAAACCACCCGCTATGTCATGAATGGCGATATTCTATACAAGCGTTCTCATGAGGGAATTCTCCGATCATGCAAATTGTAGGTAGAGTATAGTCCAGCCATGGATCAGTGCCATTCCTGAGTATGCGGAGGGCACGTAAACGCCCAAGCCTTTGCCAAGGATCAGGTACTGGCCAACTATGGAAAAGGACTGCAACCACTATGTGAAGCGCTGTGAAAAGGTGAAAGAACGCGCTTATCCATGCCCCGTCATCTTCCTTATATCCGATCACGTCTCCCTGGCCCTTTTCCACTTGGGGAATTGATATCATAGGCAAAGTTAGACCAAAAGCTTAATATGGTCATGAATTCATACTTCTTGCCATTGATTACTTCACTAAGTAGGTAGAGGCTGCTTCATGTAAGGTTATTCATGCTGTGGCAGATTTCATTAGAACCAATCTCATCTGTAGATATGGTCTTCCTTTTCAGCTCATCTCTGACAATGGCTTGCACTTTGAGGATGAAGGAGGAGCCGTGGTAGAAGAATATTAGGGATTTCCCGTCAAAAAGATTCTCCCTACCAACCCCAACCCAATGGATCCCTTTCCAGGGTTGTAGGAACAGAAATAAGAAGGGATAAGAACGGTTAACGCCGATTGACCGAAAGTTTAAGGCGCGGGGACACTCATTAGATTAGTTATGCCATTCTTTTTAACAACAGAAACAAAAGAGTGACGAGCTATAAAGGAAAGAGCTATTGACCCGAGCTCCGCCCAGCCCATCTAATCTCACGAAAGAGAATTGAAGGGAATCACCTATACAAGCATCCGAACTCGCATTCTAATGCGGGTCATACCCCTACCAAGGAAGAAGGTAAAGGCAGCAGCTCGGGAAGCTTCTTTCGTGCGTGCTTGCCTTCTGAATTCTCGAGTCATTGATAGAGTGGTGGAACTCAGCTTCTTTTCTTAGGAGTGAGTTTAGTTACGAGCAAGAAAGGTCCGCTGCCTCTAAATGTAGGCGAAGGTTGAGTTACGGAGCCCCTTTTTTTTGAGACGCTAGAGAAGTTAGATTTTAGAGCTAGACAAGACAACAGGGGAAAAGGAAGGTAGGTCAGATTCTCACCGAGCCCTAGTAGAAGCAGGTTGAAGCGTTGAAAAGAAAGTGATAGCCCGGATCTCCCCCACGTCCGTCTTTCAATCACCGTGAAGGAAATAAGCCACTGAAGAGCCCCCTTTGGTTTTTGGGAACCATGGGACGATGAAAACGATAGGACCGATGCTCTTGCTGAATTGACTGACTCATTTGCTGGGTTTCCGTATCCATCTTGCTTGCAGCCTTAGAGAGCCATTCATTCATTGGTTTCAAGTACTCCCCGAGTATCACGCTAAGACATTCCTTTTCTTGTTCTCGACAGAACCCCTTTTACCCGTTTGCGAAGGAAGCCCAAGAGAGCGGTAAGGGGCGCAGCCTTCTACTACCATGGACGAGGATACGCTAAGGCAACTTTGGCTGAGTCAATCGAAGCTAAAGCAACGTCCAGTTGGCCGAGCTGATGAACTTGACCCAATAGATCTATTAGAAGCAACAGAGTAATAGGTGGAAGCAGATCTAGTGCTAGTAGGTCGAGGAATTCAAATGTCCAGATTCATATCGTCTTTCAAAGTAATGTAGGTGCGATCGAGCGGAAAAAGCCCAAGAGCTCCCCGCGTGGGGACCACCTACACAGGCATACAGCTGCGCACCAGACGGGTTAACTAAGAGCGCGCGTACACAACATAACAAAGCTTAATCTCCGTCTCAATAGACGGGCAGTTCCATATCGAAATCGATAGCCGGGGAAGGGTACGAGAAGTGCTCATATAGAAATGCCCAGCAGCATCACGCCACCCATAGTCGAGGAAAAAGTGACTCCTAGCTCGGCTCGATGCCAAGTTGAACTCTCGTCTCTGGTAAGATGCATGGCTTTGAAAGCACTCAATCTAGGCCATGATAAAGCAGGCGAAATCTACCAACCACGTAGACCCACGGAGCGGTAGGATTGGGACGAAGAAATCCCATGTCCTTGTAAACCCCTAGTGAACCGATAGGTGGGAGCAGAGCAACCTTGGATCGGTAAGCTCTAGATAATGATAAACGAGAGTAGTCAGGAGTGCGGAGCTTCGGGCTCAGGGAGCACCTGGTGCTTGTTTATGAAAGATTAACCGGGCAAGCAAGCCCTTGTTCTGGTTATAAAAGAAGAGTTCGGAGAAGAGTCAACCTAGAAGAGGAGGCCTAGTACTTTTCTTTCCTTACTTATTGACTTGACCTTGAGGGCCTTCCCTCGAGGGAAGTAGTCACAGAAGTACAGCCGGGAAGCCAGAAACTATTGAATTGACAGGACATACGGTAATTCTTCTTTAGAAGACTAATCTTTTAAGTACTAGGTACCCCTAAGAATCCATTAGTAAGAGTCAGAGTGTAAGGTGAGAGATTATCTTCTTACCCGCTTTCTTTTCCCTTTCTAAAAGGGCAGGGAGAATTGTAACAGCCTACGGGCTAGTCAGACTAGAATAATAGTCAGCGTGTATGGCCCTTTACTGTCACTGTCTTTTTTCTATCTTTTCTATATTAAGAGTCAGCTTCAATAGATAGCGTAGGGTAGATGAAAGATGCTTTCGGGTCGGAAATAGAAGATCTGGATTAGATCCCTTCTCGATAGCTTTAGTCAGAGCTCATCCCTCGAAAAAGGGAGTAGTGAGAAAAGGGTGACTAGAATACGGAAATTCAACTAGTGAAGTAAGATCAGGGAATTCCACTATTGAAGTTATCCGTCTTAGGCTTCAAGCAAGCTATCTTTCAAGGAAGGCAGTCTAAGCCCTAAGCCAAGATCTGCTTTTTGCCAGTCAACTCTCTTTAGAGAAGTCTCAAGCACTTATTATTTTGGAAAAGAGAAAATCGGTGGCACTTATCTTATTGGTACACAGAATTAAAAGAAAGCTTGAAAGTTCAGTTAGAGTTCTCCGTTAGGGTGACTCGATAGCTAGATTAATAGCCTTTGGTAAATTCTTTTATTCAGAAAGTAGGCATTCAGCCTCTAAGTCAGCTTGCCTTTTGCCTTGTGGCTTGGATCGAAGGAGAAGGGGCGAAGCGAAGGTAGACCATAGTTAGTGAGGAGAAATTTTTTGCTAGATCATTCGAGTCAATGCGGTGACTCACCTTCCCGCTTCCAGAAGAAGGTCCGGCATCCTTTTGTCATCCGATAGCTAGACCGAATCAAGATGGGGTGAACATAATCACCAAGTTCAGTTCACGACTTTATTTATGACCTCACGGCCACTCGGAATGGATGCAGTTCCAAAGTAAGGGCGGCAGGGAATGCCTCCGCTTCGAGTAGAACTAAGATAGATCAACTATATGATAATTGGCAAGATCACACATAGTTGACGTGATAGCTTTCCTCTTACCTACGAAGCGTCTGGTAAGGACGAGACGTAGACCTTGAATACAAAGGCAAGGCTTACCTCTTGCATTCAGGCTTTTATATTTATAGGTGAGATGTACACTAAATCGCCCGAAAGCACGGGATGAGACTTGACTTATGTTATGAGATGGAGAGAATCCGATGCATTAGAAAGCGCAGTTAGGGAAGAAATTGCAGAGAAATGCTGCTGCAGGATTGGACGTCTATCTATCTCACCATCCTTCGGGTGCTTTCTTTTGATTCCATTTTGCTTGTCATAAGTCATTCTCTGATCTTTCCCTCTTCCTGTACTTCCGCGGGTAGGGACTTCCACTTCTAGTAGTCAGAGTAGGGGCTTCGGTATGTGACTAATGATGTCGCTATCCTTCCGTCAACCACAGAAGAAGACATGGCAGTTTCACCATAATCAATTCAAATTAGCGTGGCGTGCATGAGGTTTTTAATCCTACGATTTTGCTTTTCATAGATTCGTTTTTGTCTCGATATCAATCAATTTCTAAGAGAAAGCTAGTTGATCTTCAACTACATCATACCCGACACCCCCCTCTTCCACAACTTCTTCAGTCTCAATACGCGCTTCAGCATTTCCAATTTCCATTGGCGTCAGTCCTTATTCTTATATTCACTCGACACGGCTACAGCCATCAAGTCTTTCTTTTTTCCCGATGGGATAATCTCACTCAGAGACCTGTTTTTCGACTTCATACATGATCTCAGGGGAGAATCACTCCTATAAGCATTCGATTCCCCGAAGGAAGTGCGATGGAACTCATTCATGGCTGGCTTTCTTGGTTGCCTAAAAGCGCATCTGATATTGGCTCGAGCCTGACCGCTGCTACCATTCTTCTTGACCTCGACACCGGCCGTTCAAGTACTAGTTGCCCCGGCTGGCTTTGTGACTTGGCCCCTTTCCGTGCCTGAAACTGAAACTGACAATCGCCCAAAGGGATAGTCGGGGGAAAAAGAGACCATGTCTGATTTCGAACATTCGATTCTACCTATCATGGATGAGGGTTACGCAGAGGCATAGCAGGGAGCGACAACCGCCTTTCCTTAACTTCAGGGAAAGAAAGGAGCAGCTTGATCAGCCATTAGAGATCGCCTTCTAGACCTTCACCTAGATTACATCACGGAAGCAAAAGAGGATGCATCTCATTGAATGTGGTTAAGCATAGCCCGGGAGATGATGTATTCTAGGGGGGAGCCCTTTCTACTCGTATCAGACACGAAATGAACGAAACTTGACTTTTATCAAGACATACGAGGCATACTCAGATGAGTCTTCTCTTCACCCGGTTCGAGAACTAGATCTCCTTGATTAAGCAGTCCCACAGGCACGGTCAGGAATCAACGTAGGATCCTAAAAAATTTTAGGGGGGAGGACGTTCTATTTATAGATTCAGAGTTTCGCCCGTAAGCTATTGATTGATTCGGGATCAGAGTGACTCAGGGGCCAGCGGTTCCTAATTTTCCTTTGAAGGTTGGGTTCAGGCCAGGAAAAGACCCCTTTCTCTGTCATCATATGGTCTAAAAAAAAGGGTGAAGTCAAGGCACTCTGGCATCGTGAGAGGAGCTTGAAGGCTCAGGAAGAGAATCCGCTTTGACAGAAGTTTCAGTATCCCGTGTGGTGTGAGTTTTCTCTCTTGCTAGAGTATGGAGTCAGGCACAACAGCCCAATCAAACAAACAATGAGAATCGGCTTGACTAACTTATGTTAAACCAAGATATTCTTGACCTTTGCTTTCATTAGCTTTCTTCCTCAGACAATAAGTTTAGCCATTCCTATCTCAAATGAGTCCGGTAGGATTGTTCCTCTTCAAACAAAGGAAAAAACTATTCTTTATGATCCAACTCCCCCTTCCAAATGGTCTTGAGCCCTAGCACCACCCTTAATGCCAAAATTTCCCTAGAAGAGGACGTTCTCCTTCTTCACCTCTCTTTCCCATCAAGCCTCTTCAAGGAAGCTAGCTCAAGACCCTCTGGCGGATCAAGACGACTGACGAAAGGGGGAGAAAGGACGGATCACCTGCCGATCTGTGATCAAACAAAACTATACCTGAAGAATGGGATACAGATTGACCGGCACAAAAGCCATCTCTATCAATCTACGCTCATTGATGAGACGGCGACATAGAGAAGAAGAACCCTTTCTCACCCCCCCTTTCACTTAAAAGTAAAGAATAAATACGGAATAAAAATTTGGTGGAATCGAATAGCGAATGCACTTGCGGTTAAGACAGGTCCTGCATCTCCTACCTAATGCAATTGACCGACCCGGCATCTCTTTCGTTCAAACAAATATGCCTTCGCTTCAAGACGCTATTTACCAATAAAAAAAGGAAAAAGACACTACCCTTTTGAATTGAAGAAGCCGAAGGGGTGAACGAGCGCTGCGGTAACGAGCCGTAAGAAAGATGAGCAGAGCATTCCTTCCGCCGGCCTTTATAGGAGTAGGAGAGCGTGGTGAGATAGATAGACGTCCAATCCTGCAGCAGCTAGTTGCTCGGCCTTAGTCTTGGGCGGATCTCACACTTCAATCAACCCCTTCGTACTGCAATCCAATCAATCGATCGATCAAGAGGCTAATCTCTTTTGTTTGGGCCGGTAGCTAAAAAAAAGAAAGTCCTCGGCTGTGAACTGACAGTTCACAGGGCAGCATAGCATTAGCTTCAATTGAACAAGCTCAACCTTGAAAAAGAAAGGTGGTAGGCCGAAGAACCGTTGAACGCTTCAACTTGGCCACTGAAGAAGGCGAAGGCTGGGCAAGAGACTAGGCCAACTTACTGCTTACTGCCATGGTTTAAGCTTTAGGCTCCATAGACGGAACTTTTTTTTAGGTATTAGGGAGGGGAGGACACCACTCAGCACCTAAGGTGGGGTTCAATGCCTAACAAAAACG